ATATAATCGATTTATTGAATCGGTTATTATTCTTGACTAGCATAAAAGAGATAAAAACCGGAGATTTTCTGTGATTAGTTGATATTTTAAATATATAATTCAAGTAGGCAAATCGAAAAAAAAAGATGGTTGAATCAAAATAATTCCTTTTTAAGTTCTATTTCTTTCAGAGGGTAATATGAATGTTCTATTATGTTCTATCAAAACACTAAAAGGTTTATACGATATATCCGGTGTGGAAGTAGGCCAACATTTCTATTGGCAAATAGGAAGTTTCCAAGTCCATGCGCAAGTACTTATTACTTCTTGGGTCGTAATTGCTATTTTATTAGGTTCAGCCATTCTAGCTGTTCGTAATCCACAAACCATTCCTACTGATGGTCAGAATTTCTTTGAATATGTCCTTGAATTCATTCGAGACGTGAGCAAAACTCAAATTGGAGAAGAATACGGTCCATGGGTTCCCTTTATTGGAACTATGTTTCTATTTATTTTTGTTTCGAATTGGTCAGGGGCTCTTTTACCCTGGAAAATTATACAGTTACCTCACGGGGAGTTAGCCGCACCCACAAATGATATAAACACGACCGTTGCTTTAGCTTTACTTACTTCAGTAGCATATTTTTATGCGGGCCTTACAAAAAAGGGATTGAGTTATTTCGGTAAATATATTCAACCAACGCCAATCCTTTTACCTATTAACATCTTAGAAGATTTCACAAAACCGTTATCGCTTAGTTTTCGACTTTTCGGAAATATTTTAGCTGATGAATTAGTAGTTGTTGTTCTTGTTTCTTTAGTACCTTTAGTAGTTCCTATACCAGTCATGTTCCTTGGATTATTTACAAGCGGTATTCAAGCTCTTATTTTTGCAACCCTAGCTGCGGCTTATATAGGCGAATCCATGGAAGGTCATCATTGACTAGTTTCCAACACAGTCTTTTTTAGCTTAGCCTGACGCAATGTATGCGCCGTTTGAGGTAATCCACTTAGGGAAGATAAATAAATATACAAATAAGGTATAAATCAAGATATAGACGATCTAGAGTAATTGTAAAAAAGGTTACGATATTTTTTTGTTGTAAAAAAAATATGGATTGGTTTGCGTAGGAATGGGGGGTCGAACTAGGTGTATATAATCTAATCGCTATAAGACAACTCTTGTAAATCTTTCGAAGAATGATTCGAGAATCCTGATCACTTTAAGATACAATATTTGGTTTACGGTATGGGGGAAAAACACGTATATGTGATATTAGACATTAACTAGGTATATATGAACTAAAGATATATCTAATTTGTCTTACTATTGTGAATTTGGATAGGGATTTCAATAGAAACCTTTCCATTTCGTCGGTAATTGTGACTTGAATATTGGTTGATTGTATCATTAACTATTTCTTTATTTTTGTTTTGGCGCGAGGAACTTATCATGAATCCACTGATTTCTGCCGCTTCCGTTATTGCTGCTGGATTGGCTGTCGGGCTTGCTTCTATTGGACCTGGGGTTGGTCAAGGTACTGCTGCGGGACAGGCTGTAGAAGGGATCGCGAGACAACCAGAGGCGGAAGGAAAAATACGGGGTACTTTATTACTTAGTCTAGCTTTCATGGAAGCTTTAACAATTTATGGGTTAGTTGTAGCATTAGCTCTTTTATTTGCGAATCCTTTTGTTTAATCCTAAAAACACATATTTTTATTTATTTCCGTAAGATTTGTTGATCTTGTTTTTTTGAATTATTTTAATATTTATTTAATTCCTACAATTTAATTACTTAGGAACAATAACCCACGGAAATCCCTGGTTTAAGAATGAGGATCCAACTCACTTTTTCCTTTACCTTCTTAGTCCAATGGACGAACTTTTTTTAGGAAGTATTGCAATTGTATTGTAACAAACGAGGTATTTCGCAACTGACCTGTATAAGACCTGGTACCGAATTCGAATCGAATAAGTATCAAGCTTATTGGAAATTTCCAATACTTGGAAATTTCCAATTGAAAAAAAAAAATCCATTAAAATCCATTTCTAATATCAATATATTTTTTGACTCAATTTCCTATTTTCTATTTCGAAATAGTGAAAGTCATAATAAAAGAATACAATTAAAGAATAGAAAGAAAAAAAATAAGTAGTCTATCTATAACTAGAAGAAAGCTATAACTATAAGAAAGAGGAGATCATATGAAAAATGTAACCGATTCTTTCCTTTCCTTGGGTTATTGGCCATCCGCGGGGAGTTTCGGGTTTAATACTGATATTTTTGCAACCAATCTAATAAACCTAAGTGTAGTACTTGGTGTGTTAATTTTTTTTGGAAAGGGAGTGTTAAGTGATTTATTAGATAATCGAAAACAAAGGATCTTGAAGACTATTCAAAATTCAGAAGAATTACGCAAGGGGGCCCTAGACCAGTTAGAAAAAGCCCGGGCCCGCTTACGGAAAGTCGAAATAGAAGCGGATCAATTTCGAATGATTGGATACTCTGAAATAGAACGA